AATCACGAAATGCTATGGTTGTTCCATTTTTTTTTTGAATTTATTCAGAAGTAATTCGCGGGATCATGCAATTTTCCTAGTTATAACGAAAAGGTACAATTGGTTGGATCCAATCTATTCTTTGAAATAAACAACTCGCACACACTCCCTTTCCAAAAAAAACTAATACACCGAGCACTACACTTAGATTTATTGGATTTGTTGCTAAAATATCGGTATTAAACCCGAAACTTCCAGCAGGTGACCAGTAAGCCAAGCAAGGGAAAGAATCGGTTATATTTTTCATATGATCTCATCTCCTCTTATGTATAGACTAATTATCTTTCTACGATTCCTATCTTTTTCTTAGTTATTTTATATGATATTGATATCAATATCATATAAAATATCATATAAAATTCCCATTCCTTGCTATTAATTCATATTAATTATAATTATTAGTAATAATATTACTATAATAATAAGATATAATAATTAAGAATGTTATAAAAAAATATATTTTTTATTTGAATTGGTCAGTTAATTGGAAAATGCCCCATAAGAATAGTACCTATTCTAATTAAATACCGGTTCTTGTCCCAGTTGCAAAATCTCTAGTCGTTTTAAACATTTTCTAAAATTAGAAAAACTTTGTAAATAAAAAGGGGGTTTTCGTTGGACTAAACTAAAAGGGCTAAGAAGTAAGCCGAATTAGTATGTTAATTCCTCAACCTTAAATCAGTTCTTCCCTTGTGTTCCTGTTCGAACAAATAAATAAATGTCGGGGTGAAATCTTAATATGATTCGAAAAAGCACGAGTAGCATGACAAGTCCACGGAAAAAACCATGTATTTGTATTTTTCGATTTTTTCTTCGGATTTTTATTTTAAACAAAAAAAGTTAAACAAAAGGATTAGCAAATAAAAGGGCTAATGCTACAACCAGCCCATAAATTGTTAAAGCTTCCATAAAAGCCAGACTAAGCAATAAAGTACCCCGTATTTTTCCCTCTGCCTCCGGTTGTCGCGCAATCCCTTCTACAGCTTGTCCTGCAGCAGTGCCTTGACCAACCCCAGGTCCAATAGAAGCAAGCCCGACAGCCAACCCAGCAGCAATAACGGAAGCGGCAGAAATCAGTGGATTCATAATAAGTTTAAGTTCCTCGTCCTCCAAAAAAAAACGAAATAGTTAATGATATAATTAACCATCAAATTATGACTTAATTATTCCATTACTTAATATTTATCCTTATCCAGTCGAAGTAATTAAGAATTTAGTTAGTATCTAATATCACATATACATGTCTTTCTTACATACCGTAAACCAATTAGTCGTGTCTTAGATTTAATCAGATTAGAGAATTATTCTTTAAAAACTCAAAAAAAGAAAGATTTGTCTTATAACGATTCGATTATATATAACTCAGTTAGACCCCCCCCCAAAAAAAAAATAGAGTAGGAGTAGGGGGGGTGGTCCTCTTTATTATTAATAATTTTAATAATTTCTTTCTATTTTGCCGGGATAAAAAAAAAGACGAGTTCGAAAACTAGTCAATGATGGCCTTCCATGGACTCACCTATATAAGCCGCAGCTAAAGTAGCAAAAATAAGAGCTTGAATACCGCTTGTAAATAATCCGAGGAACATGACAGGTATAGGAACTATTAAAGGTACTAAAGAAACCAGAACAACAACTACTAATTCATCAGCTAATATATTTCCGAAAAGTCGAAAACTAAGTGATAAGGGTTTTGTGAAATCTTCTAAGATGTTAATCGGTAAAAGGATTGGAGTTGGTTGGACGTATTTACCAAAATAAGCTAATCCCTTTTTTGAAATACCCGCATAGAAATATGCTACGGACGTAAGTAAGGCTAATGCAACAGTAGTATTTATATCATTTGTGGGTGCAGCTAACTCTCCACGAGGTAACTGTATGATTTTCCAAGGTAAAAGAGCCCCTGACCAATTCGAAACAAAAATAAATAGAAACATAGTTCCAATAAATGGAACCCATGGACTATATTCTTCTCCAATCTGAGTTTTGCTCACGTCTCGAATGAATTCAAGGACATATTCAAAGAAATTCTGACCGAAAGTAGGAATGGTTTGGAGATTTCGAACAACTAAAACGGCTGAAACTAATAAGATAGCAATTACAACCCAAGAAGTAATAAGTACTTGGGCATGTACTTGGAAACCCCCTATTTGCCAATAGAAATGTTGACCTACCTCCACAGCAGATATATCATATAATCTTTTTAATGTGTTGATGGAACACAATTGAACATTCATATTTGCCCTGCCTTCTACTCTAAAAGAAATAATGGAACTTGAAAGGGAATTATTTTGATTAAACCATCTCCTTTTTGACTCGGCTACTTTCATTTTCTATTTTGAATACCGACTAATCACATAATATTTCCGGTTGTTCTTTTTTTTTTATCTTTTTCTTTTTTGCATGATTTTAGTAGATTTAGTAATAGTATAATAACCTATTCCATAAATCTATGAATTTCCCCAAGCCAATCAAATAATTTATTTATCTTATTCTTATTATTAATCAAAAATTTCGTATATAGCTAGAACGACCTTCACAAATTGCAAATACTAATTTGTTTAGAATTAATAAGATTGAAGCTATAGCATCATCATTAGCCGGAATCGCAATATCTGGGAGATCGGGGTCACAATTTGTATCGATTAAACAAATCGTTGGAATTCCTAAAGTGATACATTCTTGAAGAGCCGTATATTCTTCTTGCTGGTCAACAATTATTACAATATCAGGTAACCCTGTCATATATTTAATGCCGCCCAAATAGGTTTCCAAGTGTGATAATTGTCTCTTCAATATAGCAGCATCTCTTTTTGGCAGACAGTTGAATCTACCCATCTTTTGTTCTGTTCTCAAGTCCCTGAACGTATGAAGTCTCGTTTCTGTAGTATACCAATTCGTTAACATGCCGCCTAGCCATTTTTTATTAACATAATGACACCGAGCTCTTATTGCAGCCCTCGCTACTGAATCAGCTGCTTTTTTTTTGGTACCAACAATTAAAAATTCTTTCCCCCTACTTGCTGCATCAAAAACTAAATCACAAGCTTCTGATAAAAAACGAGCAGTTCTAGTAAGATTTATAATATGAATCCCCTTACGCTTTGCGGATATATAAGGCGCCATTCTAGGATTCCATTTCCTAGTACCGTGGCCAAAATGAACCCCCGCTTCCATCATCTCTTCAAAAGTTATGTTCCAATATCTTTTTGTCATTTATCCCCATACTTTTTTGAAAAAAAAAATAAAAAAAAGAGACCAGGTAGACTGAAATAGAAATAAAGAATTGTTCCGATGGAACCTTATCTTCTACCGAAGGTTGGCCTTTGCTATATTATTGGGCCATTCCTTTTTTTCTATTTATTAGTTTCTTTATTCTCTTTTTATTATCAAGTCAAACGACCGCGTTTATTTTTCATTGTACAAAGGTTGAATCCACTCTTGGGAATTATTAAATACTAGATTTCGCGGATGTATTGCATAAATTCTTTGAAATGGAAAAATCAAATAATTCTCTGTGGTGGAACAAAATATTTCTCACTCCCCGCTCGAATAAATTATTTTTTTTTGTTTCAGAGGTAATCTTGTTATGTTGCCCTAGCCTTGAACGGTACATTATTCTTTTGAATCCGGTACCAACGGGTATAATTCCCCCTAAAACAACGTTCTCTTTCAGACCTTTCAACCAATCGATACGACCTCGTAGAGCGGATTTTGCTAAAACCCTGGCAGTTTCTTGAAAACTCGCTTCGGATATGAAACTTTGAGTATTAAGAGATGTTTTTGTTATTCCCAATAATGAAACTCGGTAACAAATCGCTTCTTCCAAGGCACGTCCCGTTCGTTCAGCCCGCAACAATCCAATTAGTTCGCCGGGTGAAAAAACATTCGACATTCCTTCTTCTGAAATCAATACTTTTGATGTTATTTGACGCACAATAATTTCTATATGTCTATTATGGATGTGGACTCCCTGGGATCGATAAACCTTTTGGATTTTATTAACCAAAGAAATACGACTTTGCACTATAGTTAGCTCAGTACCAATCAAAAATCCCCAAGGAATGCCTAGAATTCTTGTTATAAGCCCGTTCCAAGCGTCAACTCTCTTTTCTAGGTTCATCGATATTGAATCAATCGAACGAACTTCTAATACCTGTTCTACTTTTGGAAGACCTTGTGTTATATCACCCGATCTTGATTTTTGATATATAAAGGTAACTAATATATCTCCTTCATAAAGGATTTCTCCATAATGGCCGTGAACAGTTGCTCCTGGAGTCGCCAAATAAGGGTTAGCCGATCTTATTACTACAGAGTCAATTTGAACAGCTAGAACTTGGCCCGGTTTTAGGTGTGGTCCATTTTTCGTTTGAGCTATACATACGTTTTCACAAATAAATTGCCCAAGACTAACTACTGTAGACGTTTTTTCACAATAACTATGATGGAGAAAATGCCAATTCAAATGGAATGGATTTAAAACTATGTTACTGCATAGATCGGGCTTATAAATTCTAGCGTTTTCGTCCATGAAATAATATTTTATTACTTGAAAAGTTTCCTTTAATTTGTCAAATTGCAAATTTTGAGTTGTCGAGATATTATTATGAGTTAGTAAATGGTAGTAAAATGAAGCAAAATTTACAACTTGAGGGGCTGTTCCTAAAGGACCTAACGAATTCTTAATTGGAATTCTAGCATTTTCTTCTTTCATTTTAGAAATTCCCTTTTTTATCCAATTGTGATATTTTACATCGTTGAGTGGCCCCATTTGAAAACAATTAGATGATGCTAAAATTATCAAAGATCGGCATTCCTTATTTCTATTCAACAACATACGAATAGTTCCATGATTTTGGCTAGGTGATTGTTGAATTTTTGCCTTGGAATAAATAGAAAAAAATGGATTGATATTGGTCGGATTTAACTCATTATCCGATATCAATCCTGAACCGGACGGA